TATTTGTTTACATCCATTAGTTCGTAAAGGATTCAATGCAGACTTTGATGGGGATCAAATGGCTGTTCATGTACCTTTATCTTTGGAAGCGCAAGCGGAGGCTCGTTTACTTATGTTTTCTCATATGAATCTCTTTTCTCCGGCTATCGGAGATCCCATTTCGGTACCAACCCAAGATATGCTTATTGGACTCTATGTATTAACGATCGGGAATCGTCGAGGTATTTGTGCAAATAGGTATAATCCATGGAATCGCATAAACTATCAAAATGAAACAGTTAATGATTATAAGTATAAATATACTACGAAAGAGAAAGAGCCCTATTTTTGTAGTTCCTACGATGTACTTATAGTTTATCAGCAGAAACGAATCAATTTAGATAGTCCTTTGTGGCTTCGGTGGCGACTAGATCAACGTGTCATTGCCTCAAGAGAAGTTCCTGTCGAAGTTCAATATGAATCTTTGGGTACCTATCATGAAATTTATGGGCACTATCTAATAGTAAGACGTATAAAAAAACAAACCCTTTGTATATACACCCGAACCACTGTTGGTCATATTTCTTTTTCTCGAGAAATAGAAGAAGCCATACAGGGGTTTTGTCAGGCCTACTCATACGGTACCTAAGCTAAGGAATTATGTAATACCGCGGGAATTTGGATCTCTCCGGTTCAACTGGAATCATAATTCCTTAATTTCTACATGAATCGAGATCCAGTAAAGGAGGTCTTCGAATCACTGACTCAAACCCATTGGCGAATCCTACTCAGCGGAATAGAGAAGTACTTATGGCAGAATGGGCTGATCTGTTCTTTTACAATAAAGCGATAGATGGGTCTGCCATGAAACGACTTATTAGCAGATTAATAGATCACTTCGGAATGGCATATACATCGCACACCCTGGATCAAGTAAAGACTCTGGGTTTCCAGCAAGCCACTACTACATCCATTTCATTAGGAATTGATGATCTTTTAACAGTACCTTCTAAGGGGTGGCTAGTCCAAGATGCTGAACAACAAAGTTTCATTTTAGAAAAGCACCATCATTATGGGAATGTACACACAGTAGAAAAATTACGCCAATCCATTGAGATATGGTATGCTACAAGTGAATATTTGAGACAAGAAATGCATCCTAATTTTAGGATGACTGATCCTTCTAATTCAGTCCATATAATGTCCTTTTCGGGAGCTAGAGGAAATGCATCTCAGGTACACCAATTAGTAGGTATGAGAGGATTAATGTCGGATCCCCAAGGACAAATGATTGATTTACCGATTCAAAGCAATTTACGCGAAGGACTTTCTTTAACAGAATATATCATTTCCTGCTACGGAGCCCGCAAAGGAGTTGTGGATACTGCTGTACGAACATCAGATGCTGGATACCTCACGCGTAGACTTGTTGAAGTAGTTCAACACATTGTTGTACGTAGAACAGATTGTGGCACTACCCGAGGCATTTCCGTGAGTCCTAGAAATGGGATGACGGAAAGAATTTGGGTCCAAACACTAATTGGTCGTGTATTAGCATACAATATATATATGGGCCCACGTTGCATTGCCGCTCAAAATAAAGATATTGGGGTTGGACTTGTCACTCGATTCATAACCTTTCGAACACAACCAATATATATTCGAACCCCCTTTCTTTGCAGGAGTATATCTTGGATCTGTCGATTATGTTATGGTCAGAGTCCCACTCATGGCGACCTGGTCGAATTAGGAGAAGCAGTAGGTATTATTGCGGGTCAATCAATCGGCGAACCGGGGACTCAACTAACATTAAGAACTTTTCATACCGGTGGAGTATTCACAGGTGGTACTGCAGAACATGTACGAGCTCCTTTTAAGGGAAAAATAAAATTCAATGAGGATTTGGTTCATCCCACACGTACACGTCATGGGCATCCTGCTTTTCTATGTTATATAGACCTGTATGTAACTATTGAGAGTCACGATATTCTACATAATGTGAATATTCCACCCAAAAGTTTTCTTTTAGTTCAAAACGATCAATATGTAGAATCAGAACAAGTGATTGCTGAGATTCGCGCTGGAACATCCACTTTCCATTTTAATAAAGTTAAAGAGAAAGTTCGAAAACATATTTATTCTGACTCAGAGGGAGAAATGCACTGGAGTACCGATGTGTACCATGCACCTGAATATAAATATGGTAATGTTCATCTCTTACCCAAAACAAGTCATTTATGGATATTATCAGGAGCTCTGTGCAGATCTAGTATAGTGCCTTTTTCGCTCCACAAGGATCAAGATCAAATGAATGTTCATTCTGTTGAACGGAGATCTATTTCTGACCTCTCCGTGACTAATGATCAAGTGAGACACAAATTGTTTAGTTCGAATCCTTACGGTAAAAAGGGGGGGGTTCTTGATTATTCAGGACCTGATCGAATCATATCCAACGGTCATTGGAATTTCATATATCCTACCATTCTCCACGAGAATTCTGATTTATTGGCTAAGAGGCGAA